ACTGGCAGTAGAGAATATTCGAGAGAACAGCGAAAAAATAATTGTAAGAATCAATATTCTGAATGTGTGTATTCTTGTTCTTGTATTCGATGCAAAAGGTTTTTCTTGATTTTCTTGATACTTAATTAAACTACAAAGAGGTTTTTTTTTTTATTTTAATATGGAAAGAAAAAAAAAGTAAAAGATATTATAAAGAAAAATAGAGGGTTACTTTTCGTTCTAAAATCTAAAAAAAAAATGGATTCGATACAAATAAATAACAAATAAATAAATAAACTAAAAGAAGTGATCAACATAGAAATGATTTTCCAATTTTATTCCGTAGCGATTTCCATAGTGATTTGATTCAAAGACAGTTTCTTTGAATGAAGTTATACAACACAGTTTTTCTAATATATTATTATTTTAATATTTCTTTAATATTTCAATTTAGTTTGTTCTTTTATTTCTCAAGAGTTGTCCAATGAATCTTTTGATTCGGAGATAGGATAGGTAGATTTTTAGATGATGAGTTGATTTCTTTTTCTACTTATATCGCTCTTTTTTTTTTGAGTGTTGTCTATAATCTATAATGATAATGATTGATAAATGATTAATAAATAAAAAACTTTCAATTGGTATTTTTGCTTATCTTCGTATCTTTAAAAAATTGAATTTAGGAAAGTATTTTACAAATATATGGATAAAAAAAAATAGTTTATTTAGCTCCTTCATGCCCACTCTAACTAGTTATTTTGGTTTTCTGTTAGTAGCTTTAACTATAACTTTAGTTCTATTTATTAGTCTGAGCAAGATACGACTTATTTGAAATTAATTGAATGAACAATTCATAAAAAAAAAAGAATTTTTTTTTTTTGCAGTATTCCATTTTCTAGTTCCTTACCGTGTCAATTTCCAATTCTTGGTTATTGAGATTTATGGGCAATATGCATTAATATTTAAGGATAGATATTACCTCCTTTTTCCTCTTTTCAAACAAATTGAAATGATTGAAGTTTTTCTATTTGGAATCGTCTTAGGTCTAATTCCTATTACTTTGGCTGGATTATTCGTAACTGCTTATTTACAATACAGACGTGGTGACCAGTTGGATCTTTGATTAATTAATACCCTTTTTTTTTGACCTCCTCCTTTTTTTAATCCACAGGAGGTCAAATTAAGATTGATGTTCAAGCTTTTCCCTAAAATTTTTGACTTAACAAAACAAGAATGGACTCACGCTCTGTAGGATTTGAACCTACGACATTGGGTTTTGGAGACCCATGTTCTACCGAACTGAACTAAGAGCGCTTTTTTATTACAAAAAAGAAAGCTGTAAGTAAAAAGATTCTTTTTTTTTACTCCACTACATCTTGAATGCCTATACTATCTCATATATAAACTATATTATATATATAAATATAATAAATAATAATATGATATTAAAGAATATCATATTAATTTATGATTAGGTATGCCCAATTTTAATTGATCTCAATTGATCCCTTGTTATTGTATTGCTCAGAGGCGAAGTAATAAGTAGGGATGACAGGATTTGAACCCGTGACATTTTGTACCCAAAACAAACGCGCTACCAAGCTGCGCTACATCCCTTTCAATTGGTCTACAATGTCATTGTAGAGAATCCCTGTCTTGTTTTCCACATACTTATTTCATTTCATTTTCTCCATTGAGATACATAACTTATCTTGCCATTTCTTCTTTTTTTTTGTCTCATATCATATAACATATAATACATATAATAATAAACTTATATACATATGAAAAAAAAAAAATAGGAAACCCGCCGTAAATTTCGTGAATGCCCAGACGGAAAGAGACGTATTTTGTTCTTTTAAGAAAAGAAGAGGAAAATCTTATCTATCAAATTATTGTACATTTCTCAATTTGAATTAAGAATTCCGCGTACAAAACAAATGCGAGTGTCCTTTAATTTAACTACATATATACATCTGATCATATATGTATTGCCGTTATGTATTACAATAAAGAATACAGAAGGAGGATTTTTTATGCGAGATCTAAAAACATATCTATCCGTAGCGCCAGTAATAAGTACTCTATGGTTCGGGTCTTTAGCAGGTCTATTGATAGAGATCAATCGTTTTTTCCCGGATGCTTTGACATTCCCTTTTTTTTCATTCTAGTTATTAACACGGGGGGGTGAAGAAACTTAGAGACACAATTAAATATCTCTGACTACTACCCCCTTTTTTTCTAATTCGAATAAGTTAGAAAAGAGAAAGAATAAAAGTGGATTCAACCTCAGCCAAACACGGAACTGGGTTCAAACTTCAAGTAAATTTACTTTAATTAAATCCTTAATTAAATTAAGAGAACAGAAGTGGAAATGCGGTTAGGGCAACAGTATCATACAAGAAGTTGAAATAAAATAGAAAGACTGTACTTCTATTCTAATCTAAACTTCTAATCTAAATATACTTCTAATGTAAATATAATTTTTAATCATTGTATTACTTATTTTTACTATTACTATATTGGCGGCAACAAAATCTTTCATAATTTGATTTCGAGTTAGTAACTTGTATTTTTTCCTTCTTTTCTTCTTCGTTTCGGATAGGAAAATAGAAGAGTTGAGTGAATAAAAACCAAAAGGAGGTTCATGGCCAATGGTAAAGACGTCCGAATAAGGGTTATTTTAGAATGTACCAGTTGTGTTCGAAAGAGTGTTAATAAGAAATCAATAGGCATTTCTAGATATATTACTCAAAAGAATCGACACAATAGGCCTAGTCGATTGGAGTTGAGAAAATTCTGTCCCTATTGTTACAAACATACAATTCACGGGGAGATAAAGAAATAGATGGAATCGATCAACTGCGTGTGACTTTTACAAGGAAGATGAAAAATGACATATTGACATATCATATATTAGCATATCATATGTTAATATATATATTTAAATATAAATAAGCAAAATCCTATTTCTTAATTCGAAATCATTAGCATTTTTGATCCGATCAAAGGAAATAGGATTCTCGAAAAAAGGAATAAAATAAACAAGCCATGGATAAATCCAAGCGACTTTTTCTTAAGCCCAAGCGATCTCTTCGTAGGCGTCTGCCCCCGATTGGATCGGGGGATCGAATTGATTATAGAAACATGAGTTTAATTAGTCGATTTATTAGTGAACAAGGAAAAATATTATCTAGACGGGTGAATAGATTGACTTTAAAACAACAACGATTAATTACCATTGCTATAAAACAAGCTCGTATTTTATCTTCATTACCCTTTCTTAATAATGAAAGACAATTTGAAAAAAACGAGTTGGTCGCTCGAACTACGGGTCTTAGAACCAGAAAAAAATAGGCTTACTCTTTAATTGAATCAAAATTTCAATCCGAACTTAAACGTCGGTTGATGTTTTGTTCGAGAAAAATACAGGAATACAGATTTGATTGTCGTGTCGTAAAAAAAAACGAATTGGGTAAAGTAAATAAAAAAATAAATATTTTTTTATTGAATGTTTTTGTTCAGTTTGACTACTTGATCATATTATGATCATATTTTATCATACTTATTTCTATTCTACCTTCCCGGAATTCATTTTCCAAGTAATTCCATGTCAGTCAAAGTCAAACATTCCGAAGGATTCCTTCCAATCTCCTTATTTTATCATGTCATTGGAAATCAGATAAAGGCAATTCCTATTTAATATAGCTAGTTGTGCAAGTATTTTACGATTAAGAAGCAACTGTCTCTTGTACAGATTGTTTATTAATGTACTATAACTATAGGATACTCCATTCTCTCGAATTGCTGCATTTATACGAGTGACCCATAAACACCGAAAATTTCTTTTGTGCCTATCTCTATCCCGATAGGCCGAAAACAAAGCTTTTATTTTTTGTTGAATCATAGTTCGAGTAAGTCTTGAATGAGCCCCACGAAAGCTTGATGTGAATAAACGAATTTTTGTTCTACGCCTCCGAGCTATATATCCTCGTCTAATTCTGGTCATTGAATAAACGAAACTTTGATAAATAACTAATTGATTTCCTTTCTTTCAGTTATTCTTTTTCCCTTTTCTAGAATAACAAAACGGATTCTTCCAATGTATAAAATAATAATTCCAACGGCTTTTGCTACTCTAACCTTCCCAACCACTATTTTTTCTTTTTTTTTTTATAAGCATTTCGCCTTGAAATAAGAAATCTTATTGGTACTAGGTATCAAACAAAAATAACAAAAATATAGTAAATAAAAATAAGTAGTAATTAAGTAGTAAATAGAAATGGATAAATAAATAGTGGGTTCCATCGTTTCTATGGTTATTTCTTAAACGGCGAGGTCCTCTCTATACACCGGAGCCCCTTACTTGATCGAATCAATGCTATTGTTAACTTGTACAGTTTACACTTTTTGGCTCTACCCATGAATTCCCCAGTAGTAGGTCTTTCACAACGAGATCCGTTTTTACAGTAACGGTATTTAATTATGTGGATTAGCTGATTAGCTGACCTTGTTAGTCCGTTCTTGCAAGAGTAGAGGCATCCATTTTCGGCTTTTTAATTTAAATAAGATTTGCCCTGCTTAACAGATAATCATTTGCTACCAATGGGGAATTCTTTCGCATTTTCAATTGAAAATTGAGGTAATTGAATTTGCACCAATAGAAACCATAAATTTGATACACAATAGAAGCATATTCTAGATCTTTTTTTTTTCATTTTAGATAGTCAAGGGGAGTCTTCCATTCTATCCTATTCATCGGTACTGATCACGGATAGTGGAAAAATTCTTTCTTTTGTCCCAACCCACAATCTGAAATCTGAACGAGTCGCACATACACCCTAGTACATGTCCCTCGGCGCTGAGGGCATCCCCCGAGAGCGGGGGATTTGGTGACATTTCTGATTGGCTGTCTTGTGTTTCTAATAAGTTGTTTAATAGTTGGCATGTTGAATCGTATGCATAATGGGCTGGTTTAGATCGATCCTAACCGGATGATTATGAATTCTTTCTATATTCATATTCTATTTTAATATTTTATTTAATATTTTATTAATTTTATTAAAATTAATAAAATTCAAATTAATAGAATATGAAACCTCGGTAAGAAACTAAAATCTCAAATCGCGATTTGTGTGAAATTCCTGCTATTTTTTATGCAACTGCTACAAGATCAACAATTCCATGAACTTGGGCTTCTGCTGCTGACATAAAAACATCCCTTTCCATGTCTTCAGATACAACCCATAAGGGTTTGCCTGTTCTTTGTGCATAAACCCTTGTGAGGATTTCGCGCAGTTTCAGTAGTTCTTCCGCTTCCAGGACAAATTCTCCTATTTGTGCTTCATAAAAAGCAGCAAAAGGTTGATGGATCATTACCCTGATGATATAAGATAATAAAGGGTTACTTTATCTCGCATAAGAAGGTCACGAGAAGAGATAAAGAATAAAAAAAAAAGATAGAATTGAACAACCGTACAGGCATTGCTTGCGCATTGCATACGGCTCTACAAGAGAATTCACTTTTACCGAAGAAAAATAGAGAGTCTACAAAGCCTAGGTCGGTAAATGATACAATGACCACCCTTTCCTTGGGAGGAACTAAGAAAAACAAAATACTATGGTGGCTCCGTTGCTTTATTTCATCGGTGATTTAGCAATCCCAAAGTTTCTTTTTTTTTCAAATAAAAAAAAAAGAAAAAAGAATATAATCTTTTTTTTTTTTTGTCCTCTTTCATAATTCATAATAATTCATAATAATATAAATAGCATTAAGAACCTTCTGGTGTGAAAACAAAAAAAAAAAGTTTGCGACACTGAAATAGGCTCCCGATAAAATCGGAACTACCCTTAATATCTCATACTACTCTTTCAATACATAATCTAATGTTAAAACGAAATAAAAAAATTTCTTATATTGAATTCGAAATGCCATGCTATTATTACTTAATATTCATATTTCATATGGCGAAGGCATAGTTTTCTTTTTTCTTTCAAATAAAATAAAAACTCATTGGCGCCAAGCGTGAGGGAATGCTAGACGTTTGGTAATTTTTCCTCCGACCAGGATAAAAGATCCCATTGAAGCGGCTAATCCCATGCATACTGTTTGTACATCTGGTCGCACAAATTGCATAGTATCATAAATAGCTATTCCGGGTATTACCCATCCGCCAGGAGAGTTGATAAACAAATACAAATCTTTGATCTCACTTTCTGTACTGAGATATACCATAAGACCGATAAGTTGATTCGAGATCTCACTATCAATATCTTGACCTAAAAAAAGTAATCTTTCTCGATAAAGTCGGTTGATTAGGATCTAATTCTATCCCTTAGGAACCGTACATGCACCTTTTGATGCATACGGTTCATCAAAAATCGCGAAAAAAAGAATCAATATGTAGATCCCATTTAACGAATAACGAAGGGGTTTTTCCTCCATTTTTCAAGAAAGATGGTTTTTTTACCCGTTTACCTATAAATAAAAAAAAAATTCATTAAACTTATCAAACTAACTTCTCATTGATGTATTCTTTCATCGGGATCCAATTCAAATCACGATAACATTCTCTTGTTCCTGAGTGGGCTTCTTTAATTCTTTTAGGTTTGTGCTCTACTCCGAGTAAAGATCTGCCCGATTTGGATTTGCACATATAGGGCAAATGCCCCCAATACCGTGTCTTTTTGCTACAACTTCCTTTTTTTTTCAATTTATTTCACGCCTTCCACAAAATATTTGACGTATTTATCAAATTATTCGATTGATTATGATTAGTAGTTTTAAATTACTCCTATTTCTAATTTATAAAATTTATAAATAGAATATGATACAAATAGTAATCATGGATATAGTACTAATTGGGTTTTTCTAAGCGGAGCCTGGATACTTCATTTTATTGGTCCAAACAAGCTAACCATAAATTATTCTAATTGATAATATTAATCTGAATACCTCCAAAGCATAGATCTAATTGCACTTTATTGCCACTTCACGCTCTAATTTTTGGATGATTTAATCAATCCTTCTTTGGTGAAACAGAGGATATCTCGATCGGGGTAGAGAACGGGGAAATCCCATAATGACCCAATGTCTCTGACAAGTCGCACTATACGTCAATCCAATTTGAACTATCCTCTCCGGGATTTCGAAAAGGGACTTTTGGAACACCAATAGGCATTAAATGAAATAAAAAAAAATGAAGTACTCTATTTCACTTTGATGTGAAAGCGTAACAATGAATTTATTGTCTTAATAATATTATATGAATTTATTGTCTTAATAATATTATATTGGATATTGGCTTTTATTTTATTATTTTTTCTATTTTCTTTATTTTTTTGTTTTATTTTATTTGTTATTTGCGCAGATTCGATAAGTTCATAACATAAAAAAAAAGAAGACAAAATGAATTAAAGTAAAATTCTTACGAATAGGCTCTTTGAATGATGAACAAATCCGTATGCATTCGCTCATCTAAAATGGAGTCAACCTCCCATTGCGTATTGGTACTTATCTGGTATAGAATAGATCTGCTTCTCTTTGTTCCTACAAACAGAATTGTGACATTCTGACTAAAATACTAAAAAAAAAAATGGAATCCTTTCTCCGAGATAATCCACTGAAAAAGGGAGGTCCATAACATAGTTTTTTCCAGTGCAATAAAGTTACATAGTGTCTATCTTTCGTTGATAAGGGGGTATTCCATGGGTTTGCCTTGGTATCGTGTTCATACCGTCGTATTGAATGATCCCGGTCGTTTGCTGGCTGTCCATATAATGCATACAGCTTTGGTTGCTGGTTGGGCCGGCTCGATGGCTCTATATGAATTAGCAGTTTTTGATCCTTCTGACCCCGTTCTCGATCCAATGTGGAGACAAGGTATGTTCGTTATACCCTTCATGACTCGTTTAGGAATAACCAATTCATGGGGTGGTTGGAGTATTACAGGAGGAACTATAACGAATCCGGGTATTTGGAGTTATGAAGGTGTGGCTGGGGCGCATATTGTGTTTTCTGGCTTGTGCTTCTTGGCAGCTATCTGGCATTGGGTGTATTGGGATCTAGAAATCTTTTGTGATGAACGTACAGGAAAACCTTCTTTAGATTTGCCCAAGATCTTTGGAATTCATTTATTTCTCTCAGGAGTGGCTTGTTTTGGGTTTGGTGCTTTTCATGTAACAGGATTGTATGGTCCTGGAATATGGGTGTCTGATCCTTATGGGCTAACCGGAAAAGTACAATCTGTAAATCCAGCGTGGGGTGTGGAAGGTTTTGATCCTTTTGTTCCGGGAGGAATAGCCTCTCATCATATTGCAGCAGGGACATTGGGCATATTGGCGGGCCTATTCCATCTTAGTGTCCGCCCGCCCCAACGTCTATACAAAGGATTACGTATGGGAAATATTGAAACCGTGCTTTCCAGTAGTATCGCTGCTGTCTTTTTTGCAGCTTTTGTTGTTGCTGGAACTATGTGGTATGGTTCAGCAACTACCCCCATTGAATTATTTGGTCCCACTCGTTATCAATGGGATCAAGGATACTTCCAGCAAGAAATATATCGAAGAGTTGGTACTGGGCTGGCTGAAAATCAAAGCTTATCCGAAGCTTGGTCTAAAATTCCTGAAAAATTAGCTTTTTATGATTACATCGGAAATAATCCGGCAAAGGGTGGATTGTTCAGAGCAGGTTCAATGGATAACGGGGATGGAATAGCTATTGGGTGGTTAGGACATCCTCTATTTAGAGATAAAGAAGGGCGTGAGCTTTTTGTACGTCGTATGCCTACTTTTTTTGAAACATTTCCGGTTGTTTTGGTAGACGGAGACGGAATTGTTAGAGCCGATGTTCCTTTTCGAAGGGCAGAATCGAAGTATAGTGTTGAACAAGTAGGTGTAACTGTTGAGTTCTATGGTGGTGAACTAAATGGAGTCAGTTATAGTGATCCTGCTACTGTGAAAAAATATGCTAGACGCGCACAATTGGGTGAAATTTTTGAATTAGATCGTGCTACTTTGAAATCCGATGGTGTTTTTCGTAGTAGTCCAAGGGGTTGGTTTACTTTTGGACATGCTTCGTTTGCCCTGCTCTTCTTCTTCGGACACATTTGGCATGGCTCTCGAACCTTGTTCAGAGATGTTTTTGCTGGTATTGATCCAGATTTAGACGCTCAGGTGGAATTTGGAGCATTCCAAAAACTTGGAGATCCAACTACAAGAAGACAAGTAGTTTGATACAACATTAATCTCTGATTTTGCGTCTCTATTTTCTTTTTGTAATTTGACATAGGGTACTGGGGACATCTTGATTTGAATCGCCGCCTTTTCTTTGTCTTGACTCTTGCTCTTTTTTTATCCGGGAACGCTCTAAATAAACAGATATGGAAGCTATAATTGTAAACCACGATTGAATCTATGGAAGCATTAGTTTATACATTCCTCTTAGTATCGACTCTAGGAATAATTTTTTTCGCTATCTTTTTTCGAGAACCGCCTAAAGTTCCAACTAAAAAGGTGAAATGATTTTTCATTATCTTAATTGAAGTAATGAGCCTCCCAATCTTGGGGGGCTCATTACTTCAACTAGTCCCCGTGTTCCTCGAATGGATCTCTTAGTTGTTGAGAGGGTTGCCCAAAAGCAGTATATAAGGCATACCCAGTAAAACTTACAAGTAAACCAGATATAGAGATGGCGACTAGGGTTGCTGTTTCCATTATTATATAATAATAAAAAAATAATAATTTCCAGACCACAATGGATCTATGATAAGATCATTTATTTACAACGGAATGGTATACAAAGTCAACAGATCTCAGTTAATACAAAAAAGGATTTATGGCTACACAAAGCGTTGAGGGGAGTTCTAGATCTGGTCCAAGACGAACTATTGTAGGGGATTTATTGAAACCATTGAATTCGGAATATGGTAAAGTAGCTCCGGGGTGGGGAACTACTCCTTTGATGGGTGTCGCAATGGCTCTATTTGCGGTATTCCTATCTATTATTTTGGAGATTTATAATTCT